GATATGTATAGCAGTGGGGGAATATGGGACAAAAAATAAATCCACTTGGTTTCAGACTTGGTACAACTCAAGGTCATCACTCCCTTTGGTTTGCCCAACCAAAAAAGTATTCTGAGGGTTTACAAGAGGATCAAAAAATAAGAATTTGTATCAAGAATTATATACAAAAAAATATGAGAATACCCTCTGGAGTCGAGGGAATTGCACGTATAGAGATTCAAAAAAGAATCGATCTGATCCAGGTCATAATCTTTTTGGGATTTCCAAAGTTATTAATAGAAAGTCGTCCGCGGGGAATCGAAGAATTACAAACGAATTTACAAAAAGAATTTAATTGTGTAAACATAAACCGAAAACTAAATATTGCTATCACAAGAATTGCAAAACCTTATGGAAACCCTAATATTCTTGCAGAATTTATAGCCGGACAATTAAAGAATAGAGTTTCATTTAGAAAAGCAATGAAAAAAGCTATTGAATTAACTGAACAAGCAGATACAAAAGGAATTCAAGTGCAAATTGCAGGGCGTATTGACGGAAAAGAAATTGCACGTGTTGAATGGATCAGAGAGGGTAGGGTTCCCCTACAAACCATCCGAGCTAAAATTGATTATTGTTCCTATACAGTTCAAACAATCTATGGGGTATTAGGCATCAAAATTTGGATATTTATAGACGAGGAATGATAAAATATTTATCCTTCTATCCAATTATCTAATAAAAAAAATATTTCTTAATTCTTTTAATTTTTTTTTTATAGGGTTGAATAAAAATTAGATTGACCATTTATTTGATATAATTGCTATGCTTAGTGTGTGACTCGTTGGTTTTTTTAGGGTTAGGATTAAAACCAACCCCGCAGTATGAACTATTACTATAAAAAAAAGTAATAACCAACTCATCACTTCGCATTATCTGGATCTAAAGTCTCAGTCAAAATATGATATATCGCTCATATCTTTGTAGCAACTGACAATTTTTTGCATAAAAAATGAACCCGATTCTAAGTCATAAAGCAAAATAGAGAAAAGGTGTGGATAAATGGAAATATGATAGAAAGACAGAAAAAATATTAATGACATATAATTCCAATATGTAAGGTCTATAAACCACTTCAAAAAAGCAGTGTAATAAAGCATCACTACTGATTCATCCATAATAGAATGGATCTTCTTATCTTATATAAATAAAAGAGCTTCGAGCCAATAAAGACTGAGAAAATTGACTCAAGAACAAATTGAATAGCTCCATTGTATAATTCAGACCTAACCATTGAATAAGAAGCGATGGGAACGATGAAACCCGTGAATCCAAAAATTTGGATGATTGCAAAATGAATCTTAACGATTCACAGGTCGGGATGGCGGAACGAACCGAAACTCTATTCATCTAGCCAAGAAAACACGAGCTAATCCTACAATTGAAACAAAAATAGAGATTGAAAGAGTAAATATCCGCCCGCGAAAACTTTCTTTTTTTATTGCTAAATTTGGGGCAATACGTTAACTACAAAACAAAAAATGGATTAAAACCTTCTAAAAAAGAAAATATTTATTATTTTTATTTTATAATTATTTGGACAAATAATTGAAATTCGATTTCTTGATCTACATCTTCAATTTTGGAAATTTCTATATTTCTAATAAAATAGAAAAAATATTTAGTTATCCATTTCAACAAGATATACAAATTACTAATCTAATAGATTAGATAAGTTAGATTCGATGAAATCTTAAACAATCGACTTATTGTATTTATTACTCAATAAATACGTGTATATCTGAATTAAGATAGAATCTGAATTCCAATATTTTAGATTTCAAATACTTTTATTTCGTCGCGAGGAGCCGGATGAGGTGAAAATCTCATGTCCGGTTCTGAAGTAGAGGTGGAATTCAAAAAAAAACCATCAACTATAACCCCAAAAGAACCAGATTCCGCAAACAACATAGAGGAAGAATGAAAGGAATATCTTATCGAGGTAATCATATTTGTTTCGGTAAATATGCTCTTCAGGCACTTGAACCCGCTTGGATCACATCTAGACAAATAGAAGCAGGCCGACGAGCAATGACACGAAATGCGCGTCGTGGTGGAAAATTATGGGTACGCATTTTTCCAGACAAACCAGTTACACTAAGACCCGCGGAAACCCGGATGGGTTCCGGAAAAGGATCCCCTGAATATTGGGTAGCTGTTGTTAAACCCGGTCGAATACTTTATGAAATGAGTGGAGTAACAGAAAATATAGCTAGAAGGGCTATTTCAATAGCAGCATCTAAAATGCCTATACGAACTCAATTCATTATAAAGATGTAGAAAGTAAAACCAAGAGAAATGAGTCTTGGAGATAACAAAAATCTCGGGTTTCCCTTTTTTTTGGACAAACAATATTTCTTTTTTTCTTCGTCCTTTGCATTGAAAGAAAAAATTCAAAAATGATATGATTCAACCTCAGACCCATTTAAATGTAGCGGATAACAGCGGGGCTCGAGAATTG